CTAAAAGAAGTTAATCGTAAATAAGAAGATTGTTTACGAATAATCACTAATAAAATTTCGCACTCAAATACATAAGAATTGTATAGGAACCAAAAGAATCTTTTATTTTCTTTCGAAAAAACATAAATGGATTTCTTCTGAGTAATGGGGAGATTATTCCAATTATGGTATTCGTGAAGAAAGAATTGCAATAAGTGTAAAAAGGGAACATCTTGGATCCAGCACTGAAGGATTTGAACCAAGATTTCCATATGGATGGGATGAGGTATTAGTATATCTAAAACATAATTTAAATGCAATAATTTGTCCTCTAAAAAAGGAAAAATTGAATGAATTGATCGTAAATTATGATATTTTGGTATTTCTTTTTTTTCTAAATAAGATACTAATCGCAAAGAAAATGGAATTTCCACAATAATTGCAAAACTTTCTGATAGAATTTGAGAATAAAAACGAGAATAAAAAAAAAATTTTCGGGTGTGCCCAACAAATAAATTTTGGTTAGAATAATTAACCGAAGAAATCAAAGAATTCTTTTGATGGATTCGAGTAATTAAACGTTTTACAAGTGATAAACTAGATTTATTATCATAACCAAAAACTTCTACGGGTTCATAAAAAATCAAACCATTTAAACCATGATCATGAGTAAGTGCATAAATATACTCCTGAAAGAGTAACGGATATAGGAAATATTGTTGCCAAGATCTACCTTTTTCTAAATATCCTTGTAATTCTTCCATTGACTTCAATTTCTACTTGAACCAGAAACAATAGGTATTTCTTGTATTATCAAATTATACATAGTGCAATACGGTCAGAACAGAGTATGTATCATGTATGAAAATATATATATATATACCCCGGAAATACAGAATCCAATCAACAGATCTTTTTTCTCTCCCCTTCTATACCAATGGGCCAATGGGTTTGTCTTCGTTTTATTAAAATATCAGAGTATAAAAAATCTTTTATTTTTGCAACCCGATCGCTCTTTTGACTTTGGAAAATTATTTTTGTCAGTATACTGTTTCTTCTACACATTAGTTTCCAATCCATAATAGAAAATAGTTAGGATTTTTTTTTGAAGAATAAAAATAAATCAAAGGTCCATTCACAGGAGACCCATTCCCCACATCAGGCACTAAGTTATTTTTAACGTTTAATTAGATCGGGAAATTATTCAAATTAAGAATAGAAGCTCGTTGCTTTTTTTTTTTACCAGAATTAGAGCCACAGAGCTCTATCCATTTATTCACTAGACCAAACTCTAACTGTGAATTTCTTAAAAGAAAAAAAAAAAAGAAAGGATATAATAAGAAATTCACAAAATAAAAAGAAAATTTCATTTTTTCTTATTATTTTATTACGACATGCGTTTTTTTCCATCCATTACCTTTCAGGATCAGTCGTGGTCTTATAGACTCTACCAAAAGTCTGGACGAATTCGTAACTTCATCCAAATGTGTAAAAAACCATAATCGCACTTAAAAGCCGAGTACTCTACCATTGAGTTAGCAACCCAGATAAATACGTATATACAAGCAGAAAAATGGAATTGAACTATACAACTACGTAAAAACATTGAATTTTTAATTCAACAAAATAAATATAAAGGAAAGATTGGATGATCAATTAAACAAAATAGCAAAGTAGATCGGATAAAATTTAAGACAGATAAAAAAAAAATGTAAAAATTGACATTTAAAGACTACCCCCCCTCTTTTTTTATAAAATATAAAAATTTTTTATTTTCGTTAAAAAAATAGATCTTGTATAACAAAAGGAAAAATCCATAAGATCGGAATAAACAGATCTATTTATCTACGATCGAATTATATTTGTTCGATACACCATTGTCAATATGAATAAATTGTTGAGAAAAAAAAATGAAATAAAAAAAATTACACAAAAAAAGGATTTGTGTTGGATTGGCACAACAAGAAATATGGTAAATATAAAACATAATATAAACAAGAAAAGAGCAAATTGTGAGTAAATAATTACCCCACAAATGTATACTAGTTACCTTTCTTTTTTATAAATTTTTATTTATGAAGCTTTTTCTTTTTTAAATTCTGCTTTTCTTAAAATATCATGAACAGTTCTTGTAGGTTGAGCACCTTTTTCAAGGAAATAACGAATAGCAGGAACGTTTAAATAAGTTTGATTTTGTATTGGATCATAAAAACCCACCTTTCGAAGATCTCTTCCTTCTCGTCGGGATCGAACATCAATTGCAACGATTTGATAGATCGCTCATTGGGATAGATATAAATAAATAACCCCCCCTAGAAACGTATAAGAGGTTTTCTCCTCATACGGCTCGAGAAAAAATGATTCTAATATTTCTGTATATAATGTCAAATATATTGAAATTCAAAAATTTATGAATTAGACTATGATTTAAGTTTTTTTGTTCTTACTTACATAACATAAAAAAAAATAAAAAATAAATCTCATTCGTACTCATAACTCAAGTTGGGTAATTCTGAAAAAGTCCGAAGGTAAATCTTTAGGCATTTCTTGAGTCGTCTCTAATCTCTTTTGTTTGTTTCGTCTCGAATCTATTTTTAGTCCCCATCATTAAAATAAAATATTGAGACAATTTTAAATAGTGTTTCCTTGTTCCGGAATTCTTTCTCTTTGCTTTTTAAAATCATTAGGTTTAGACATTACTTCGGCGATCTTTACTCTCCCTTTTTTCAAAATGGCAGCAACATACCTTTTGTTTTTTGTTATTTCCTTCTATGGAAAGATAATATGAACGATTTATTCCTTTGTAATGTAATATAATTTTTTTTTATTTCATTTCAAACTTGTTCGGATTTGAATCCTTGAATTTAAAATTTTAATTTCTATATTGAGGATATACTTACAAAGTAGTCTAATTTATTAATTGTTACTAACCCTAGATTCGCCCCCCTGATAAATGAATCAATACGTTTTGCTCGAGCTCCATCATGTACTATTCTGTTCCTATTTACCAACCCAATACAAATTAGGTTCCTAACAGGAACAGAACAAACTATGTCGATTCAAGAGCATCTTCATTCCTATAGAAAATGGCGGATGTAAGAATCCACAGTGAATTATGTCCTTCAAGTCGCACGTTGCTTTCTACCACATCGTTTTAAACGAAGTTTTACCATAACATTAACATTCCTCTCATTTTTAATTTGATTTTGAACCGGTATGGAATTGATTCAATATGGAATCATGAATAGTCATTGGCTCAATGGTACATAATATTTTTTATGTATGTATCTATGGAGAGGTAAATAATTATCTGGAAAAAGTCTTATATTATAAAGGATTAAAGTTATTTCGCCCCTCTATCTATGCTATGGGGTGAAAGAAAATTAGAAAAAATAAAAATAAATGGATTTACTTAAATTAAATCTAATTAAAATCTTCAACAATCATTCGGGATGTTAAATTATTAAAAAATTCTTCTCGAACAAATAAACTCTAAATCTCAAAAGAATGGCCCTATAGGTTTTCCAATTCCGGAATAAAATCAGTTATTAACAAAATATAAGCTATTCCAATAACTCGAAAAAGTCATAAGTTTCTCTATATCTATAATATAGATTTCAAAAATTTCTTCGAGTACTCAGGTTCATAAAAAAAGAGTTTTTGTTTTCATGAGTATGAAATAGAAAAGGTCTCACGTAAGGTAGAAAGTAAAATTTCATTCGGTATTCTTTCACATGAAAAACAAAATTAGAATCAAGAATCTAATCTTTTCGTATATATACAACAAAAATTGGTTACCGGGGGTAGTGGTAGTATATTTAAAGAATCACAGACCCTTTTGACTTAATCAAAGAACTGCTGTTGCTGAAATACAATATGTATATACATAGGGCAGGGCTTGTTCATTTTATACAAACAGATTTTGTTTTACTTCAGGTTCAAAAATCTTTTCGCCAATTACACAATTCCATAAAGCAAAGCAAATGGAATATAAGAATTTCCATCTATTTAATATTCATAGATACATTACGTTAATTTCCAATTATTCATTTGAATAAGATAAAAAAGGGAGATCCGGAGCAATTTGGTTTTACTTTTTTTACCGGTTTAGAAGTTTTAAAGCAAACAAGAAAAGAAGAAAATTCATACCAAAAACCACGTAATCTTTAGTCTCCATCCATGTACAGTATGTAAGATACACACTTTTCTTTAGGCTTTCTTTCCTTGGGTTGGGGAATTGAATAGAAAAGGATCTTTCCTTTCTCATAGAGACACTCTGGGACGGAAGGATTCGAACCTCCGAATAACGGGACCAAAACCCGTTGCCTTACCACTTGGCCACGCCCCATTTCTATTTCAAATTTCTCTTCGATACTAATAAACATTAATATTAGTCGTTCGTCAATCCCAACTCAAATATATATGAAATATATTACTGCTAGGATTCAACACATGGAAATATATAGGATTCAACACATGGAAATATAGAAAAAATGATTGATCATTCCATAAAATTCAATTAAGATATTGTATGAAACTAAAATTCCTTGTATTCTCATTTGAGAATGAAAGGGAAGATTTTTGATTTGAGAGTGTTTTAAGAACAAGAAGGTTTTTTGACCCACCTTTTCATTTTTCCCTCATAACATAAAAAGAACTCAATCAAAATCTAATTTTCTAATCTACAAGAATGAAATGTTTGTTATGCTTAATATTTTTAGTTTAATCTGTATCTGTCTTAATTCTACCCTTTATTCGAGTAGTTTTTTATTCGGAAAATTGCCCGAGGCTTATGCCTTTTTCAATCCTATCATAGATGTTATGCCTGTCATACCTGTACTATTTTTGCTCTTAGCCTTTGTTTGGCAAGCTGCTGTAAGTTTTCGATAAAATCTTTAATGCTCCAAAAAATTCATGATTTATCCAAAACAAATTTTCTATAAATTGTTAAGATCTTATAAATTTAACATTATGAATTCTCCATTCGAAAATAGAAATTCTTATATTATATTGAATAACCGCGCGGTGATAAATTTTGATCAACTTATTTCCTCGTTCTGACCTTCCAGTAAACAAGGACTTTCTAAAGACCCCACAATACCAAATAATGGATATGACAAAAAAATTTTTGGTAATGAAAGAATCAGAATCTTGCTTTTCTTATTATTATTACATTACAAAAAAAAATTCGTAAAAATTACCTTTTTTGAAGAAAAGACTTCACTTCATTTTTTTTTTCTTTTTGGTTTATTTTGGGGGTGTTTTATTTTTGGGGTGTTATGTCAACATAGTGTATGTGATAAAAAATAGGCAATCTATTTCCCTTTTCAAAAAAAAAATCTTGGAGATTGTGTAATGCTTACTCTCAAACTCTTTGTTTACACAGTAGTAATATTTTTTGTTTCTCTCTTCATCTTTGGATTCTTATCTAATGATCCGGGCCGCAATCCTGGACGTGATGAATAAAAAATAAGATTTTGAAAGTCTGAAGCGATCGGGGGGGTCGGAGAGAGAGGGATTCGAACCCTCGGTACAAATAACTCGTACAACGGATTAGCAATCTGCCGCTTTAGTCCACTCAGCCATCTCTCCCAATTCAAATTGAAAATTTTTTATGTGATGTGACACGCGAAGTAAAAAAGATTTAAATTGAAAAAAACGCGTTTTTCTTTAATTATTCAAATATTCTAATCATATTAAGTATTATTTATAATTCTAATTATAAAATATTCTAATTATATTAAGTATTATTTATAATTCTAATTATATAAGTATTCTAATTATATATTAAGTATATAATTAAAATATAAGAATAAAATAACAGTAATGTAATAGAAATTAACAGTAATGTAATAGAAATATAGTAATATAGATATATGTAATATGGATATATTCTATATTTCTATTAAACTAGATAAGAGATCTATTTATTTGATTAGTAATTCAATTTAGATAATGTAATAATTCGACACAGATATCTTATCTTCAATAGAATAGATATAGAAAAAAACCTTACTTCCTTGATTTGCATTTTATAAGAAAGGTCCATTCCCCCGGCCTGGTTAAGTACTGGCCGGGCTATTACATTACTTCTGATGAATCCAATCATTTGATCTATGAAATGATTTCATTTTTTGTTTTTATTATATCAAATCAAAGATACTTGTTATTGAAGTAACAATAAAGACAATTTGAATCTCCATTTAAAGTGTAATTTCTTAGTATTATTAATATAATACTATAGAATATACTATATTAGAAATTAGAATATACTATATAATATGAAAATGAAAGAATAGTCAAATTCTTATTAGTATTAATTTTCTTAATTAGTATTAAGTAGTATTTTGAATTTTGAGTCTTTTTTCTCAATTTAGTTAATTATTTAACTGGAAAAAACACATACAGATATTAAACAATATAATATCAAAAATGAAACACACATATGTTATAACATATATAACATAACTCTTTTATTTGTTCAAGGGACATTGAACATTTGAGATCCCATTAATCCAATTCAAATTAAAAAATCCGTCAGTTGAGGGGAAAGTAAAAAAAATGAGGAATTCGTCGTGGTTATAGTCCAGCTTCGCTAATTCCTTCAATTTGGGACTGACTGTCAGTAATGACTTATAACAAATGACTTATAACAAGTGAAAAATGAGACTTTTTGCTTTATCTTTATTATAATTTGGTTATTTTAAAAAACTTTCTGTACTTCGCCTTCAAGTACCCCCGGTCCGGGGGGATGAAGTGTCAACGCTCAAGTTTTAATGAGTATGATGCTATTAAGATAGCATCTCATTCCTTTGTTCGACAAAAGGTATATTCATATATAATAATGAATATGAAGCGGGTATAGTTTAGTGGTAAAAGTGTGATTCGTTCAATTAATAACTTAAAAAGTTAAGGGGTCTTTCGGGTTTTTCATATTCCGATCAAAAAAAAACTTTATTTCCTGAAAGGAGTTTAATCCTTTTCCCCTCAATAGTATATTTTATTTGAGGAAAAATAGAAATTCTCACGATTTGTATCCAAAGTTCAATTGAAATTGAATAAAAGGGTTATAGAGTCACGAAGCATAATTAAAAAAAAAATTAGATCAAATCTTCCAATTAAAATGAATTAGTAAAGGATCTATGGATAAAGATAAAACACATAAGTGCATTTCCAATCGTAACTAGATCTTCCATTTTTGTCTTGTAAAGGTAAGATTAAAGCCAAATAGCTAGAAAATGGTGGTTTTGGTTTACTAGAACCATCAGCATATTATTTTAGCTCGGTGGAAACAAAATGAAATTCTTTTCCTCAGGATCCCTCGAGTGGAAATAGGGAACGAAGTAACTAGATTAGACGGATTTGGGATAATTGAATCTCCCTCCTCTAGAGGGATCATCTAGAAAGCGAGTGGCTTTGGGTGTCTTTAACAAGAAAAGCTGACATAGATGTTATGGATCTAATTTTTGTTTTTGGGAATACATCAATCTTCCATAAAGGAGCCGAATGAAACAAAATTTT